GATACAACAAAATAATTTAATTAGGTCTAATGTACTTATTCGATCTAATAAGTATCTTGTATCAGAATTTAGAAATTCTATGGCTCGAATCTTTAGTATTCTGTTATTTATTACCTGTGTTTACTATTTAGGCAGAATACCGTCACCCATTCTAACTAAGAAACTGAAAGGAATTTCCGAACCGGAAGAAGTGGGGGAAAGTGAGGAAGAAAGAAACATAGAAATAGAAACTATTTCCGAGGGGGGAGGGGCTAACCAGAAACAGGGGACCGAAGAAAATACTTCTTCTTCCCTTTTTTCGGAGGAAGAGGTGGATCCGAGCAAAGAAACAGAAAAGCTACGAGTGACTGGAAAGAAAAAAAAAAAAATAAAGGGCGAATTCCACTTTCGTTTTAAAGAGACATACTATAAAAATAGACCGGTTTATGAAACTTCTTATCTGGATGGGAATCAAGAAAGTTCGAAGTTAGAAATATTAAAAAAAAAAGAAGATAAATATTTATTATGGATTGAAAAACCTCTTGTGACACTTCTTTTTGATTCTAAACGATGGAATCGACCTTTGCGATATATAAAAAATGACCGGGTTGAAAATGCTATAAAAAATGAAATGTCACAATATTTTTTTTATACATGTCAAAGTGATGGAAAAGAAAAAATATCTTTTACGTATCCACCCAGTTTAGCAACTTTTGGGGAAATGATACAAAAAAAAATATATTTTTTCACACCAGAAAAATGGTTTTCTGATGAATTGTATACTGATTGGAGTTTTATCAATGAACTAAAAAGAAGAAATTTGAGTAAGGAGTTTATAAAAAGAGTCGAATCTTTAGATAAGGAATCTTTTGATCTGGGCATACTTGAAAAAAGGACTCGATTCTCTAATAATGAAACTAAACGAGAATACTTGCCTAAACTATATGATCCTTTCTTGCATGGACCCTACCGCGGAAGAATCAAAAAATGGGGTTCCCCTTTAAGCATAAATCAAACTTATAAAAAAAAAAACACGGATCCATTTTGGATAAATAAGATTCATGCTCTACTTCTTACTACTGATTATCACGACCTTGAACAGACACTAGATACACTCAATATAAAATCATTAGCAACAGAAAAAGAACTCTCTTTATTGACATTGACAGAAGATGAACAGGGCGATTCCGAGGATCGAGTCAAAATTTTGAAATTTTTATTCAATATAGTTATAACTAATCCCAACAATCAAACAATTAGAAAAAAATCTATTGGAATAAAAGAAATAAGTAAAAAAGTTCCTCGATGGTCATACAAATTAATCGACGATTTAGAACAACAGGAGGGAGAAAACGAGGAAAATGTAACAGCAGAGCATGAAATTCGTTCAAGAAAATCCAAGCGCGTCGTGATTTTTACTAATAACCAGGCAAACGCCGATACTTATACTAATACCAAGGATGCTAATGATCCTGATCAAACAGACGAAGTGGCTTTGATACGCTATTCGCAACAATCGGATTTTCGGCGCGACATAATAAAGGGTTCCATGCGTGCCCAAAGGCGTAAAACAATTACTTGGGAGCTGTTTCAAGCAAATGTACATTCCCCCCTTTTTTTGGACAGAGTAGACAAACCACTCTTTTTTTCTTTTGATATTTCTGGACCGCTGAAACGAATATCTCGAAATTGGATATGTAAAAACAAAGAATCAAAAATTTCTGATTATACAGAAAAAAAGATCGAGAAAAAAGACGAGGCCAAAAGAGAAAAATACAAAAGAGAAGAGAAAATGAGGATAGAAATAGCAGAAGCTTGGGATAGTCTTTTACTTGCTCAAGTAATAAGGGGCTCCGTGTTAATAACCCAATCAATTCTTAGAAAATATATTATATTACCTTCACTGATAATAGTTAAAAACATTGCCCGTATGTTATTATTTCAATTTCCTGAGTGGTCTGAGGATTTAACGGATTGGAATCGAGAAATGCATGTTAAATGCACTTATAATGGTGTTCAATTATCCGAAACCGAATTTCCAAAAAACTGGTTAACAGACGGTATTCAGATAAAGATCCTATTTCCTTTTTGCCTGAAACCTTGGCACAGATTTAAACTACAACCCTCTCATAAAGATCCAATGAAAAAAAAGAAAGGTCAAAAGAATGATTTTTGCTTTTTAACAGTTTGGGGAATGGAAACTGAACTACCTTTCGGCTCTCCTCGAAAACGGCGTTCGTTTTTTGAGCCTATTTTTAAAGAACTAAAAAAAAAAATAAAAAAATGGAAAACGAAATGTTTTATAGCTTTAACAATTTTAAAAGAAAAAACTAAATTGTTTCGAAAAGCTTCAAAAGAAACAAAAAAATGGATCACTCAAAGCATTCTATTTCTAAAAGGAATAATAAAAGAACTTTCAAAAATAAATCCAATTCCATTTTTTGGGTTGAGAGAACCATATGAATTGGGCGAAACTAAAAAGGATTCGATAATCAGTAATAAGATGATTCACAAATCATCCCTTCAAATTCAATCTATGGCGTGGACAAATTATTCATTAACCGAAAAAAAAATAAAAGATCTGACTAAGAGAACAAACACAATCAAAAATCAAATACAAAAAATTCTAATTATAAAAGACAAGAAAAACGAATTTCTAACTCAAGAAATAAATAGTAGTTCTAACAAAATAAGTTATCAGGATAAAATATTAGAATCATCAAAAAAATTTTGGCAAATAGTAAAAAGAAGAAATATTCGATTAATCCGGAAATTCTATTTTTTTATAAATTTTTTCATTGAAAAGATATACATGGATATTCTTCTATATATCATTAATATTCCAAGAACCAATACCCAACTTTTTCTTGAATCAACAAAAAAAATGATTGAGAACTTCATTCACAATAATGAAGCAAATCAAGAAAGAATTAATAAAACAACTAAAAATACAACTCATTTTATTTCAACTATAAAAACCTCACTTTCTTCACTTTCTAATATTAGTATTAGAAATAAAAATGAAAAAGCTTTTTGTGACTTATCCTCCCTCTCACAAGCATATGTATTTTACAAATTATCACAAACCCAAGTTATTAGTTTTTATAAATTCAAACCTATCCTTCAATATCATGGAACATCTCTTTTTCTTAAAAATGAAATAAAAGATTATTTTGAAGAACGGGGAGTATCTCATTCCAGATTAAGACATCATTATGGGTTAAGACAGAAAATTGTTTGGCATTCTGGAATGAATGAATGGAAAAACTGGTTAAGGAGTCGTTATCAATACGATTTAGTTCAGAATAGATGGCTAAAATTAGGACCAGGACAATGGCGAAATAGAGTCAATCAACACTATCTGGCTCAAAATAAACATTTAACAAAATGGGATTCAGATGAAAAAGAAAGATTAATTCATTACGAAAAAAAAAATGATTTTCAAGCGAACTCATTACTAACTCAAGAATATAAACTGAATCAAGAACAAAAATATAAAAAATCTAATTTTAAAAAACACTATGGATATGATTTTTTATCATATAAATCTATTAATTATCAAGATAAGAGGGACCCGTATGCTTATGGATCACCATTCCAAGTAAATAAGAGGGAAGAGAGTTCTTATCATTACAACATGGATAAACAAAATTTTTTTGATACACTGAGGGATATCCCCATCCATAATTATCTAGGAGAAGGCGATATCCTAGATGCTATGGGGAATTTTTCGCACAGAAAGTTTTTTAATTGGAGAATTCTTGATTTTTGTCTTAGAAATAAGGTCGATATTGAGTCCTGGGTCGATACCAGTACCAAGAGTAAGAAAAATATTAAGACTGTGGTTAAGAATTATCAAATAATTGATAAAATGGACCTTTTTTATTTCACAATTTATCAAGATCAAGAAAGCAACCCATCCAATAAAAAAGGAAGCCATTTTGATTGGATGGGACTGAATGAAGAAATACTAAGTCATCCTATACCGAATCTAGAACTTTGGTTCTTCCCAGAATTTGTGCTGCTATATAATGCATATAAGGTTAAACCATGGATCATACCAATAAAATTACTTCTTTTCAATTTTAATGGAAATAGGAACATTAATAAAAATATTATTGAAAATAAAAAAAGGGACTCCCTTATAGCACCAAACGAAAAACAAATTATTGGATTAGAGAATCGAAATCAAGAAGAAAAAGAACCCATAGGTGAAGGGGGTCTTGTATCAGATGCACAAAAACAAGGAAATTTTAAATCCGTTCTCTCAAACCAAGAAAAAGATGTTGAAGAAGATTATGATAAATCAGACAAAAAAAAACGTAGAAAGAAAAAGCAATACAAGAGCAACACGGAAGCAGAGCTTGATTTCTTCCTAAAAAGGTATTTGCGTTTTCAATTGAGATGGGATGATTCTTTAAATCAAAGAATAATCAATAATATCAAAGTATATTGCCTCCTGCTTAGACTGATAAATCCAAACGAAATTGTTATATCCTCTATTCAACGGGGAGAGATGAATCTGGATATTTTGATGATTCAGAAGGATTTAACTCTTAGAGAATTAATGAAAAAAGGAATATTGATTATCGATCCAGTTCGTCTGTCGGTAAAAAATGATGGACAATTTATTCTATATCAAACTATAAGTATTTTGTTGGTTCATAAAAATAAACACCAAATTAATCAAAGATACCAAGAAAAAAACTATATTGATAAAAATCATTTTTATGAATTTATTGCAAGACATCAAAAGATGACTGAAAATAAAGACAAAAATCATTATGATTTGTTTGTTCCTGAAAATATTTTATCCCCTAACCACCGGCGAGAATTGCGAATTCGAATTTCTTTCAATTCCAGGGATAAAAATGGTATGCATAGAAATGCAGTATTTTTAAATAATGTAAAAAACTGTGGTCAAGTTTTGACTAAAAACAAACATCTTGATAGTGATAAAAAGAAACTAATTAAATTAAAGTTCTTTCTTTGGCCCAATTATCGATTAGAAGATTTAGCTTGTATGAATCGATATTGGTTTAATACTAATAACGGCAGTCGTTTCAGTATGATAAGGATCCGTATGTATCCGCGTCTGAAAATTCGTTAATGGTACATTTTAATGGTACATTTTCCCCTATATTATGTATGTATCGTGCCGGGTATATGAAAACAAATAGATGGTCACAAGGATTGTCTTACATTTTATTCTGATACACGATACTAATTTAATGACATACATATCAATTAGATCGACAAATGAATCAACAAAATCCTCTTATTTGAACTCTAAAATTTTCTCTTTTGTAGAAATCTCTCACTCTTTTGTATCCCTATACGAATCAAATCGAAACCCGGATTGATTCATTTTATTTGAAAAAAAAAAATGATAAAGTTCATAACGAACTTAAAATCATCGTGTATATCAAAATGACTGGTATTATTATTACTGATCAGTAAAATTCACATTCAAAAAAAGGGGGAAATTTTTTGGTTTTATGGTAAAAAATTCATTCATCTCAGTTATTTTTCAAGAAAAAAAAGAAGAAAACAGGGGGTCTGCTGAATTTCAAATAGTTAGTTTCACCAATAAGATACGAAGACTTACTTCACATTTGGAATTGCACAAAAAAGACTATTTATCTCAGAGAGGTCTACGTAAAATTCTAGGAAAACGTCAACGACTGCTATCTTATTTATCAAAGACAAATAAAATACGTTATAAAGAATTAATTGGTGAGTTGGATATTCGGGAATCAAAAAATCGTTAATTTGCAAATTTTGAATTAGTCGATTTATTAGATTTTCATTTTGATGTACTTGTTTTCGTTTTCAACAATTCATGTAAGAATGAATCGAGGAAAAACTTATGAATCTATCAGCTACAGAAAAAGACCTTATGATAGTCAATATGGGGCCTCACCACCCATCAATGCATGGTGTTCTTCGTCTCATCGTTACTCTAGATGGTGAAGATGTTGTTGACTGTGAACCAATATTAGGTTATTTACACAGAGGAATGGAAAAAATTGCGGAAAACCGAACAATTATACAATATTTGCCTTATGTAACGCGTTGGGATTATTTAGCCACTATGTTCACGGAAGCAATAACCGTAAATGGACCAGAACAGTTGGGGAATATTCAAGTCCCTAAAAGGGCCAGCTATATCAGAGTAATTATGTTGGAGTTGAGTCGTATAGCTTCTCATCTATTATGGCTTGGACCTTTTATGGCAGATATTGGTGCACAGACCCCCTTTTTCTATATTTTCAGAGAAAGAGAATTAGTATATGATCTATTCGAAGCTGCCACCGGTATGAGAATGATGCATAATTATTTTCGTATCGGAGGAGTGGCGGCCGATCTACCTTACGGCTGGCTAGATAAATGTTTGGATTTCTGTGATTATTTTTTAACAGGAATTGTTGAATATCAAAAACTTATTACGCGAAATCCTATTTTTTTAGAACGAGTTGAAGGGATAGGCGTTATTGGTGGAGAAGAAGCAATAAATTGGGGTTTATCCGGCCCAATGCTACGAGCATCTGGAATCAAATGGGATCTTCGGAAAGTTGATCATTATGAGTGTTACGACGAATTTGATTGGGAAATCCAGTGGCAAAAAGAAGGAGATTCATTAGCTCGTTATTTAGTCCGAATCAGTGAAATGACGGAATCTATAAAAATAATTCAACAGGCCCTGGAAGGAATTCCGGGTGGTCCCTATGAGAATTTAGAAATCCGATGCTTTGATCGAGAAAGGGATCCAGAATGGAATGATTTTGAATATCGATTCATTAGTAAAAAACCTTCTCCCACATTTGAATTACCGAGACAAGAACTTTATGCGAGAATGGAAGCCCCAAAGGGAGAATTAGGAATTTTTCTGATAGGGGATCAAAGCGGTTTTCCTTGGAGATGGAAAATTCGCCCGCCGGGTTTTATCAATTTGCAAATTCTTCCTCAGTTAGTTAAAAGAATGAAATTGGCTGATATTATGACGATACTAGGTAGCATAGATATCATTATGGGAGAAGTGGATCGTTGAAATGATAATTTATACGACAGAAGTAGAAGATATCAATTCCTTTTACACATTGGAATCTTTAAAAGAGGTCTATGGGATCATATGGATGTTGGTCCCTATTTTGACTCTTGTATTGGGAATCACAATAGGTGTACTAGTAATTGTATGGTTAGAAAGAGAAATATCTGCAGGAATACAACAACGTATTGGGCCTGAATATGCCGGTCCTTTGGGCATTCTTCAAGCGCTAGCAGATGGAACAAAACTGCTTTTCAAAGAAAATATTCTTCCATCTAGAGGCAATACTCGTTTATTTAGTATTGGACCGGCTATAGCAGTCATATCAATTTTACTAAGTTTTTCAGTAATTCCTTTTAGCTCTCGCCTTATTTTAGCCGATCTCAATATCGGTATTTTTTTATGGATTGCCATTTCAAGTATTGCTCCCGTTGGACTTCTTATGTCAGGATACGGATCAAATAATAAATATTCCTTTTTAGGTGGTCTGCGAGCTGCTGCTCAATCGATTAGTTATGAAATACCATTAACTCTATGTGTTTTATCAATATCTCTACGTGCGATTCGTTGAACTAGAAACTTTTATTTTACCTATTCCTTTCGTTCTAGAAAATAAGTTGAGTTGATAAACTAAATTAGATAGTTATATATGAGTGAAAGAAAGCAGCTTATAAATTCGCAGTAAATTAAACAAAAAAATAGAATCTCATTTCCTATGTACAAAAGTTAAGTGGAAGAAAACGTAAGCGGAAGAAGTCTTTACCCCAAGACGGGTTGATTAGTCAATCTAGCTTGAAGCGGGCTCAAAAGATCAACCGTATAGAGTTTTCGCTATCCTTTGTATGGATTCCCATACATGTATTGCTAAACAAACGGGGGATTGAACAAAAAACGAGTGGATGGTTAGGAACACCAAAATACATAAAGGATTGGTAATGGAGATTATGTAAATTATATAAAAAGAGACTTCTGGATAACATAAAAAGAATACTAATTGGGGCTTTAAATTCGTAGAAATGACTAGGCAGTACTCCCCATGATTCCGGTCCAGAGTATCCTCCTATCTGCCGATTAAAGTAATGACTATCAGGAACGAAATAATCCTTTACTATTTTTTAGTTTAAGCCCCATTCGTGGTTTTATCAGATCCGAAAGCAGAATAGGAACGAAAAAGAAACAATAAAGAATAAAAAAGAAATCTTTTTTTTTATTCTTTCTTTCATAGATATAGAGAGATCTAATCCGTGTCATGATTTATGAGCTAATGGAATGTTTCATTTTTTTCGTAATAGAAAACAATGGGTTGAAATATCTATTGATATTCTACAAGAAGTATTTTATTGAAGGCTTAAGTTATTACTCAACAAATAAAAATTGAAATTATGAATGGGCGAGATCAATTCAGAAGCACTTTTTTTTTATTCTTCAGAATATAGCAGACAGAATTCCATTGGTATAATTTTGGACCTTCCAATCTATTTTTTCTCTATCTATTCTACAACCATACGAAGATAAATAATACTGATTCGGTCCTAAAATTTATTTGTGACCCACGAGGAGCCGTATGAGGTGAAAATCTCATGTACGGTTTTGGACTAGCGATGTAAACAGTGATGTTATCATCGACTATAATTATCTAACAGTTCAAGTACAGTTGATATAGTTGAGGCGCAATCAAAATATGGTTTTTGGGGATGGAATTTGTGGCGTCAGCCAATAGGGTTTATCGTTTTTCTAATTTCTTCTCTAGCGGAATGCGAGAGATTACCTTTTGATTTACCAGAAGCGGAGGAAGAATTAGTAGCAGGGTATCAAACCGAATATTCAGGTATCAAATTTGGTTTATTTTACGTTGCTTCCTATCTAAATCTATTACTTTCTTCGTTATTTGTAACAGTTCTTTACTTGGGGGGTTGGAATATTTCCATTCCGTACGTATTCGCCCCTGAGCTATTTGAAATAAATAAAATAAATGGAATCATTGGAACGACAATTGGTATCTTTATTACATTAGCTAAAACTTATTTGTTTTTGTTTATTTCTATCGCAACACGATGGACTTTACCTAGGTTAAGAATGGACCAATTATTAAATCTCGGGTGGAAATTTCTTTTACCCATTTCTCTCGGTAATCTATTATTAACAACTTCTTTCCAACTTCTTTCACTGTAAAGAAAAAAAGAATCTGAGATTCATGACTTGGTTCAAACAAGAGAAAGAAACAAACATAAAATTATTCATAGATATTCACGATATGTTCCCTATGGTAACTGGGTTCATGAATTATGGCCACCAAACAGTCCGAGCAGCAAGGTACATTGGTCAAGGTTTCATGATTACCTTATCCCACGCAAATCGTTTACCCGTAACTATTCAATATCCTTATGAAAAATTAATCACATCAGAGCGTTTCCGCGGACGAATCCATTTTGAATTTGATAAATGCATTGCTTGTGAAGTATGTGTTCGTGTATGCCCTATAGATCTACCCGTTGTTGATTGGAAATTTGAAACGGATATTCGAAAAAAACGATTGCTTAATTACAGTATTGATTTCGGAATTTGTATATTTTGTGGTAACTGCGTTGAGTATTGTCCAACAAATTGTTTATCAATGACTGAAGAATATGAACTTTCTACTTACGACCGTCACGAATTGAATTATAATCAAATTGCTTTGGGCCGTTTACCAATGTCAGTAATTGACGATTATACAATTCGAACAGTTTTGAATTCAATTCAAAGAAAAACTCAGTAAGTAAACCTCCTGTTCTATTAAAGTAAAGAGAAATTTCCCATTCATTCTTTTAAGGTTCCGTTTTGGTTTAAGTTAAAAGACTGTTTGGTTTGAATTAAAAAAAGAATGAGGCCTTTGGTCAATAAATAAAAATTCAATTACAAATTAACAGGTTGATAAGAATTTCGGATTCCTTTTTATTGAAAATTAAAATATATTAATATATTCGTAATTATTTCGAAATATATAGTTTCAAAAAACAAAATACCCTTTTCTTTTGAACAAAAAAGAATCAAAAACGAAACTATCCAATAATTGTGCTTAGAGCAATTCACGCCTAATAGATTAGGATTTTATTCAATTAGGAACGTATCATAAAAAAAAATTCCTGGTCGGGTCAATAAGATCATGAAAAGCATTTCGATTTATTTATCTCTTATTTTACACAGAATGGATTTGCCTGGACCAATACACGATTTTCTTTTAGTTTTTCTGGGATCGGGTCTTATATTAGGAGGCCTGGGAGTGGTATTACTTACCAATCCAATTTATTCTGCCTTTTCATTGGGATTGGTTCTTGTTTGTATATCCTTATTTTATATTCTCTCAAATTCTCATTTTGTAGCTGCTGCCCAGCTCCTTATTTATGTGGGAGCCATAAATGTTTTAATCCTATTTGCTGTGATGTTCATGAATGGTTCAGAATATTATAAAGATTTTAATCTGTGGACCATTGGGAATGGCCTTACTTCGTTGGTTTGTACAAGTATTCTTGTTTCGCTAATTACTACTATATTAGATACATCATGGTACGGGATTATTTGGACTACAAGATCAAATCAAATTATAGAACAAGATTTGATAAGTAATAGTCAACAAATTGGAATTCATTTAGCAACCGATTTTTTTCTTCCATTTGAATTCATTTCAATAATTCTTTTAGTTGCTTTGATAGGTGCAATTGCTGTGGCTCGTCAGTAATAAATCTTTCTAACTAGAAATAGCAAGCAATCAAAATGAAACCTTTTTCTGTTTTTTCTGTCTTATCGCATCCATTTTCTTTGAATTCTATTTGAATATTGCTCGTGTATAAAATAGAAATTCGTTGATTCGATATATTTCCAATAGATTCTTTTTTTTTTGTTATACTCTAGTCAATCAAATCTGTTGAATTATTGTTCATATTAATAATGAATCGAAATTGATAAGGAGTTGGTCAATGATGCTCGAACATATACTTGTTTTGAGTGCCTATTTATTTTCTATCGGTATTTATGGATTGATCACGAGTCGAAATATGGTTAGGGCCCTTATGTGTCTTGAACTTATACTGAATGCGGTTAATATAAATTTTGTAACATTTTCTGATTTTTTTGATAGTCGGCAATTAAAGGGAAATATTTTCTCAATTTTTGTTATAGCTATTGCAGCCGCTGAAGCAGCTATTGGATCAGCTATTGTGTCCTCGATTTATCGTAACAGAAAATCAACGCGTATCAATCAATCAACTTTGTTGAATAAGTAATATTAATAATATTAAATTATAAGATTCACCAATTTGAATTAGCATGTACAATATGTTGGAATCTACATCATGTTTTCGAAAACGTAAGAAATCAAAGTATCTTGGTCCTTTCTTATGAGTTGATCCCGAAGGAAATTGATTAGAAAATTTCTGGTAAATCGTTGATTCATCTGGTGTTTAACTATATTTATTTACAAGTTTACTAGATTGAAATTTTATGATGTTCAAAAATTTATAGATCCCATGTCACATTCAGTAAAAATTTATGATACATGTATTGGGTGTACTCAATGTGTCCGAGCCTGCCCCACCGATGTGTTAGAAATGATACCTTGGGATGGATGTAAAGCTAAGCAAATTGCTTCCGCTCCAAGAACAGAAGATTGTGTTGGTTGTAAGAGATGTGAATCCGCTTGTCCAACGGATTTCTTGAGCGTTCGAGTTTATTTATGGCATGAAACAACTCGAAGTATGGGTCTAGCTTATTGATACGGTCCAGAAAACCCTAGTTGAATACATTTTGAATCCATTTGATTTTTTTTACTGAAAAAACCCGTGCTCAAAAAGGTTTTTTTTGAGCACGGGTTTTTCTGGTCCAAGTGTATCTTGTCTTTACCACGAATTATTTTCCTTGGTTAACAATAATTGTATTTTTACCAATATCTGCAGGTTCTTTACTTTTCTTTCTTCCTCATAAAGGAAATAAGCTAATTAAGTGGTATACAATATGTATATGCATTCTCGAACTCCTTCTAACAACCTATGCATTTTGTTATCATTTCCGATTGGACGATCCATTAATCCAGCTGGCGGAAGATTATAAATGGATAAATTTTTTTGATTTTTACTGGAGATTGGGAATAGATGGACTTTCTATAGGGCCCATTTTACTGACAGGATTTATCACCACTTTAGCGACTTTGGCGGCTTGGCCAGTTACTCGAGATTCGCGATTATTTCATTTCCTGATGCTAGCAATGTACAGTGGTCAAATAGGATCATTTTCTTCTCGAGACCTTTTACTTTTTTTCATCATGTGGGAGTTCGAATTAATTCCCGTTTATCTACTTCTATCCATGTGGGGGGGAAAGAAACGTCTGTACTCGGCTACAAAATTTATTTTGTACACCGCAGGGGGTTCCGTTTTTCTATTAATAGGAGTTTTGGGTCTCGGTTTATACGGTTCTAATGAACCAACATTAAATTTTGAAACATTAGCTAATCAATCATATCCTGTCGCACTGGAAATAATATTCTATATTGGATTTCTTATTGCTTTTGCTGTCAAATCGCCGATTATACCCTTACATACGTGGTTACCGGATACCCACGGGGAGGCCCATTACAGTACTTGTATGCTTCTAGCCGGAATTTTATTAAAAATGGGAGCATATGGATTAGTTCGGATCAATATGGAATTATTACCCCATGCGCATTCCATATTTTCTCCCTGGTTGATAATAGTGGGTACAATGCAAATAATTTATGCAGCTTCAACATCTCTTGGTCAACGGAATTTAAAAAAAAGAATAGCCTATTCCTCCGTATCTCATATGGGTTTCATAATTATAGGAATTGGTTCGATAACTGATACGGGACTCAACGGAGCTATTTTACAAATAATATCTCATGGCTTTATCGGTGCTGCACTTTTTTTCTTGGCAGGAACGAGTTATGATAGAATGCGTCTTGTTTATCTCGACGAAATGGGCGGAATGGCCGTTTCGATTCCCAAAATATTTACGATGTTCAGTATCTTATCCATGGCTTCTCTTGCATTACCGGGCATGAGTGGTTTTGTTGCAGAATTGATAGTCTTTTTTGGAATAATTACCAGCCAAAAATATTTTTTAATGCCAAAAATACTAATTACTTTCGTAATGGCAATTGGAATGATATTAACTCCTATTTATTCATTATCTATGTCACGTCAAATGTTCTATGGATACAAGCTATTTAATGCTCCAAGTTCTTATTTTTTTGATTCTGGACCACGAGAGTTATTTGTTTCGATCTCTATCTTTCTACCAGTAATAGGTATTGGTATTTATCCGGATTTCGTTCTCTCATTATCAGGTGAGAAAGTCGAAACTATTCTATATAATTATTTTTATAGATAGTTTTCATGAATAAAAAAAAATCAAATCCTATGGTTTTTAAAATTGGTCGTTGTACAATGAAAAAGAAAAAAAAGAAGTCTTTTTTCTTCTCTTAAGTTTAAGTTAAGTAAAAAAGGTAAAAGCATTAAATTGAATTTTAATCAGACATCTTTGGCTTTTGTTAGAACCTTTTGAATCGCTCCACTACTTGATTCAAAAGGTTCTTGACAGCTTACAATAAGTTTTCTTATACTTATATATAATATATACGCCGTCCTGTGTTAGTATTTGTTAGGCCTAGCCTCTTTATTCAATTCAATTAGATGTTAATTTAATGTAAATGAACCATAACTATGTAAACCTATTCCTAATAGATTGACCCCAAAATAGCATATCCAAATTATAAGAAATCCCATAGAAGCCACAAGTGCGGAATTTACACCTTCCAAATTTGTATTTGTTCGGGTATGGAAATAAATCGCGAATACGGTCCAAGTAATAAACGCCCAAGTTTCCTTGGGGTCCCAATTCCAATATGATCCCCACGCCTCATTAGCCCATACGGCTCCCGAAAGAATTCCTATGGTTAAAAAGATAAACCCGAGACTAATAATACGATAACTCCAACGATCCAATTGTTGAGTCAATTGATATCTGTAATAATTTTTAGAAGAAAGAAAATAAGTGTTTAGTAAAACATTGCTTCTTTCATTCATGTATTGGATTTTCCCAAACGAAAATGAAAAATTATTGTTTTCACCAATAATCTTTATGGCCTTTCGAAATGTAATGACTAGAAGAGCTACTGATAATAATGATCCACATAAAAGAGCTGCATAGCCTAATACCATCATACTTACGTGCATCATTAACCACTGGGATTGGAGAGCAGGTGCTAATATTGCAGATTGATGCATTTTGGTTAAAAGACCCGAAGTGGCAAAGCCTTGGGTAAAAATAGCACTTGGTGCGGTTATTGCACTTAAATTATTTTTGCGCTTTTTAAATTTTAAATAGGAAACCATATGAATAAGGGAGAAACCCCATGAAAGAAAGATTAATGATTCATATAAATCACTTAATGGGAAATGTCCTGAATAAATCCAACGAGTGACTAATAATCCTGTTATACAGAAAAAGGTGACTATCATGCCCTTTTCTGATGAATCATATAGTCCTACGACTTCATCTACTAATAAGAATAAGGTTAAAAAATGAATTGTAATTACAATTGAAACGACTGAAAAAGATATATGAGTTAATATATGCTCTAAAGTTGAAAAAATCATAAAAATTATGAAAAAAGCCTGGGTTTCAAGATTTTATGGAATGGAAATCAGGAATGAAATTCATTTTCATTATAGGACTTATTCTATCTCTTTTAGAAGATACTATGCCGCCACTCGGACTCGAACCGAGATGCTCTAGCACTGCTTCCTAAGAGCAGCGTGTCTACCGATTTCACCATAGCGGCTTGCTCGAAATCATAATAACCCATTTTTTAGTCAATCGTCGAGATTGAAGGTGAAGGGGTCAATTCAATGTAAAATGTCAAATTTGTTAGGAAGCATTTCATTTTTTATTGATAAATAACAACTCGTTGAAATAGCAATTTGAAGGTTCAAAAGGAATCTTTAGTATTTATTGTATCATTTTATTTATTTAATTATCCTTTCTATTTAATTAGGTCGTCAATAGAGATTTTTGTGTTTTCCTAAAAGAGAACTCCTTTATTGGAACTAAACTAACTAGTTGTAACTTCAATTCATAGATAAAATTCAACAAAACAAAAAAGGGTTCTTTATCATTTTCATTTTTTAATGATTCATTTCTCATTCTTTTGTATGATTTTTATGAATCTATAAAAAACTATAAAAAAATGCTTATTAATTGACTGAATAAATGAATGAAAAAATATGATTTTTAGAGATCACAATTTCAGCACCACACCCAACGATTTCAAAAGATTTATGTAATTTTTGTATTAATCGTTAGCATTTTGCGTTTGTTTTAAGGATTTATCAAACCAACTAGATATTGGGTTGTACCCGTTACGTTATATGAAAAGCGTTTCGATTCCTGTCATAATTGTACCATACTTCAAAAAAGTATTTCGAATTCTAAAAATATGTCTTGATTTATTTTATTACATTTTCTTATACAAACATAGGATTTCTTTAGATCACTTCAAATTGATACATTATTTGTATATCCACTAAATTAGAAAAGGGGTTTTCTCCATTGGGTTGAAAACAGGGGAAGGAGATATAGTAATTCAGAGAAATAATGATTCATAAAGTTACAAAATTGAAACTTAATGGGTTAGTTTCGACAATCCAGTTAAAGCTCTTATATATATGTGCTCCGCGATCCGCTATAGTATAAATAGAAAAAAAAATTCTTATTCTATTATATTCTATTATTTAATTATTTATTATTATAAATTGAATATTATAAAAATAACAAATTATTATAACACTAACATAACAAATACAAATGGGCGATGGGGAAAATAAGAATCCTCCCCCCGGAAATGAAAAAAAAGATATTCAAAAATTCAAAAAAGTAAAACCTTTGTATCCTATTCGAGTTAAACCAATTCAGATTACTCCAAATTTATTTGGCGTACAAAAAAACTTTTTGAATTCCCCGTAGAAAGAGATTTGGCTAATGAAAAAGCTTTCAAGGCCGCCCAATATCCTTTCTTTTTCCAAACATTTTTTCGAATACGCTTTTTTGATGTAGAAGTACGTTTTTTTGGAACTGCCATTCAAAAAAAAGTTATTCAGTGCTATAGTTGGATGTCAAAGACATCTATTTTTAAAACAAAACGATCGGTCTTTTGATGTCATTATTTATCTATTCCTATAGATTTTATAAATTATATTATAATTATATATATACTACAATACAAATTGCATAAAAAATGAATAGAGATGGGAAAATCGCATAAAATGCTTCTATTCTAGAACAAAAAAACAATATAACCCCTTTTTTATTTATATTCCATACACTATCCAGAAAAAAAAAAGAAGAATTTGTATTTAATTTATTGGTACCTTTCTTTTTTATATCTCCATTCAAATCTATAGGATAGAATAGGATCTATATCTATTATGATATATAAATCGAATTGATGAAATCAAAAAAACGCAAAAAAAGTCTTTCTTTTTCTATCTACGCCCAGTTTTTTGTTGTCTTACATTTATAATTTATACATCTCCATTTATACATGAAAACTACATCAAAATAAAAAGTGTAAAACCCATTTTATCTACCTATGCAAACTTGAATTTGATTTTTTCCATAAATTGGTCAAGCTCGAAGAGAGGGTATGCCTAATTTTCATTTTCAACCAAATTCGAATGAGACTCGTAGTTAATCTGTTAAAGGATACATAATTTTGAAAAAAAAGAATATTTTATTATATTAATAGTCATTTTTCTTTTAATTATATGTAAATATAAAGAAAATATCGGATAGTCTTTCCTACAAGAAAAGGTTCATTTATTGTAGTGGAAGACAATCAATCAGTTCCGCGATGAAAATGAACTAGTTAATAAGTTCGAATAAACAAACTCAAATAATTCGTTTTTCTTTTAAGTTCTAGGACATCCTATGATTTATATCATACTTTTTTGGGGGGAATTCTTTGTATTTTTGATCGATGTATCTAACTTATTGTAAATAGAAATTATTGTAATATGTAATAATAAATAATAATTGATATTTTCAGAAAAATATTACTATAATGAAAAAAAGAATTCTTTTGTTTTTCATTATAGTAACTCGGCGAGATCATTTGATTACTTCTAACTTCGAAATTTGAATATTTTTGAAATAGTTGCGAAAGATTAAAAAATGAAGAATAGAAAATTCCAGTTAACTTTGTAATCTCTCGATTTTTTTATTGCTCCTTTTCAATCATTTTATTGCTCCTTTTCAATCAAAAGAGATAAGAGCCGGTGAATCAGAAACGATTAATTAAGAAAGAATAACAAAAAAGTTTTTATGGAGCATGCAGATCAATATTCATGGATCATACCTTTTGTTCCACTTCCCATTCCTATTTTAATAGGAATGGGACTCCTACTTTTTCCGACGGCAACAAA